GAACGTGAAACTTTGGTTTCATTCGGCTCCTTTATGGAAGATGGATAAATTTCCAAATGTAAGATATGAACGAAATTAAAAAAATTCCACCTATAATATCTATGTCAGCTTTTCTGTATGAATGCATTCTGCTTTTTAGACGATCCTTATAGAAAAGAAGGGGATTCTAACACTCTTTCTAGTTACTTCGTTCTCTATTTCTATTTAATAGAAATCCTTAGGAAAAGGATTTTGTTTCCACCGAGCTAAAAAATTTGTCGATGTCTCTAGTAAACCAAAGTCATTGTTTAATAGCTATTTTGCTTCAATTTTCCTTATACAAAATTTAAAAATTGAAGATTTAGTTCCGATTAGAAATACATTTTTTATCTTTATCCATGGATTCCTTACTCATACTCATTCAATTGGAAGTATTGATCCAATTAAAAATTAATTATGTTTCGTAATTTCATAATCCAATTTTTCAATTCGAAATTGACTCTTGGATACAAATCACGAGAATGTATATTTTTACTCGAATTTTTCATTGAGAGGTAAAGGATTAAATCCTTTTTACGATATAAAGTTTTTGATCGGAATGGGATATTCATCAAACCGAGGGACCCCTTAACTATTAAGGGGTTAATAGAACGAATCACACTTTTACCACTAAACTATACCCGCTACAATCCGATTATTGTATATAAATCAACTTTTTGTCGAACAAGAAACTCAGGCGTAATCAAAAGATAGGATCAAAAAAGAATCATGAAAATTAGAGCGTTAACGAGAGGACTTAATTAGATTAGGAAATAAGGACTCATTTAAATAACTAAAAACCAAGTCTTTTGCTATAGGTTTTTGGCAGATATGGCTTGACAAAACTATTTAAGCCGTAACATAAAAATGGATTGTTCAAGAATTTATGGTTCCTTTTTTTCTTGTCTTATTTTTTATATTTTTTATTTATTTACAGTTACTTTACTAATATTTTATTGAAATAAAAAGTAATATAATAATAACGAAAAAAGAAATATAATAAAAAACGTAAATAAAAAATAAAGCTAAGAAATGAAATGACATTTTGATTATATATTATATTAAATGAATCAAAATAGTCTTTCTTATGATTGTTTCAATATCAATAATAAGCATTTGTGTTTTCAAATTAAATAAATCATTTAAATTTGATTTGTTGGAACAAAACAAAAGAGGCCCGGCCCAGCTAGGTACTGACCAGGCCAAGCCGTGGAAAGAAAAGGTTTCTTTGGAAAAAATCAAAGAGGGATTTTTTTGTATTTTATTTATTATTATTTAGTTTATAATTATTATTTATTTTATATAGTTATATTTATATAACTATATATAAAAAAAAACAAAATACTAAATAAGAAGGGCTTTTTTCAAGCCTTATTTTGATTTACGGAACATAGTAATTATTCTTTTTCAATTGGGGGAGAGATGGCTGAGTGGACTAAAGCGTCGGATTGCTAATCCGTTGTACGAGTTTTTCGTACCGAGGGTTCGAATCCCTCTCTTTCCTTTTTCGTCGATAACTTTGTATTTCCTTTCAAATTTTCCGCAAGTTACTTTTGTGATTTTAAGTTATTTTATATAGTTTTTTATATAGTTATATAGTTATAGTTAAAAATGTGAAATAACTAAAATCCTACTAAGAACATTTTAAAATCAAGCAATAAAAACAAAAATCTTCTTTATTTTTTATTCTTCACGTCCAGGATTACGCCCCGGATCATTAGATAGGAATCCAAAGATGAATAGAGAGACAAAGAATATCACTACCGTGTAAACAAATAGTTTTAGAGTAAGCATTACACAATCTCCAAGATTCTTTTTTTAGGAAAAAAGAGAATAGATTCTCTATTTGTATTTTATACCCCATATCCTACTATTTTCTTTTCTATTTCGATATCAAGAAATAAACTAAATTTTGAGATACGAAATAGAAAAGAATTTTCAAAAAATTTATTTTTACTAAAATAAAAGTGGAGTTTTTTTTTCATTACCAAAAATTTTCTTTCATACCCACAATGTCTAATTGTGGAAGACTTCAAGAGGTTTTGCAATGGAAAAAGGGCCAAAATAAGGAAGTGAAATGGGGTGTTCCCGATTTATCACAGCTATACCAGAATTTCAATATTTGATTTGAATCGAGGGTTCATACTGTAAGACTTATCTGATCTTATCAATTGTTATAATTTTTTTTTTTTTCAAATAAATCATGAATTTTTATAGGACAGTATTAAAAATCTCATCGAAAACTTACAGCAGCTTGCCAAACAAAAGCTAAGAGAAAAAATAGCAGAGGTATTACGGGCATAACATCTACGATTGGATTTAAAAAAGCGTAGGCCTCGGGCAATTTGGCGACGAAACAACTACTTGAATAAAGGGCAGAATTAAGGCAGATACAGATCAAACTTAATATATTAAGCATAACAAACATTTTTTCTTGAGGGTAATTTTTTTTATTTTGATTGAGTTATTAATAAGTTGACTTATTGATAGAAGGGAAAATGAATAAAAATAAATTAGATATACCACAAAACCTTCTTTGATTTGAACTCGTCCAATCAAAAATCCTTCAACTTCAATAATTCTCAAATCAAAAGTGAATAGAATAAATCATACTTTCATATAATATCTTAATTGAATTAGATGTAATGATCAATAAATTCATCAGTTTAATTCCATATCTACATATATAAAAATTCTATCAATAATCTAATTTATTTTATAGATATTTAGGCTGGAGTTGACGAACAACCAATACCAATATTAGTCTTTATTAGTGTCAAAAATAAATGGGGCGTGGCCAAGCGGTAAGGCAACGGGTTTTGGTCCCGCTATTCGGAGGTTCGAATCCTTCCGTCCCAGAGCATATTCGTCTACACATCCAACCCATTATGATATTTTCACATACTTAACCCATATATATATCATATAATATATATGATATATATTATATCAGAATAAAGGTTACTTTTTTGAACAACCTTCTCTTTATGTTTAAGAGTATAATATTGAAAAATCAGTATGAAAAAAAAAAAAAAGAAGAACCTAAATCTTCCTTGTACACCAGTCTTTAATGCATTATTTCACTAAAAAAATAATCTAAATAATTATTTAGATTATTTTTTTATTTATTTTAAACTATTTTATTATTATATTAAAATAGTTTAAAATAAATATGTATTTGGTATTGGGGAGGTTAAATTGAATTCTTGCTGAGATTTCTTCATAAATTCTATTTCATATAGAAGGAAAAAAGAAAATCTAAATTACGTATAGATTACAAAGTATAGATTACTAAGTACCGACCGAACCAATGATTATTCATGATTCCATAATGGAATTAATTACATACTGTTTCCAAACTAAAGGAATGTTATGGTAAAACTTCGTTTAAAACGATGTGGTAGAAAGCAACGTGCGACTTGAAGGACACGATCCGCTGTGGATTCTTCCATCCACCATTTTATTTTATATAGGATAGGAATGAAAGTGCTCTTGGCTCGACATCATTTGTTCTGTTCCACTAGAACCCCATTTTGGGGGGGTTGTGATGTAAATCGTATCATACATGATGGAGCTCGAGCAGAACGTATTGATTCGTTTCTCGGAGTCAAGAATCTAAGGTTAGTATCAATTAATAAATTGGGACAACTTTGTAAGTATATTTTCGATAGAGAAATCGAACGGACCAATTCAAGCAAGTTTCAAATTCAAAAGTAAAATTTTTTTGAATTGGTAAAACTCTTTCGATCAAATCAAAAGTGTATTACACAGGAATCAACCATTCGTATGATTCTTTGATAGAAAGAAATCCCCCAAAATGGTATGTTGCTGCTATTTTGAAACGATTCAGGATCACCGAAGTAATGTCTAAACCCAACGATTCAAGGCCAAGATAAAGGATCCTAGAACAAGGAAATACCGTTTCAATTGTCTCAACAACTAGAACTAGATTAAAATGAAGGATAAAAATAGATTCGAAAGGAGACATACAAAAGAGGATTAGAGACCGCTCAATAAATGAAAGACCTAAAAGGTTTCTTTTGCGAGTTATACAACTTGAGTTATGAAAGTGCAAATTACAAAATATGAATAATTTTTTTGTTAGGGAAATAATAAGAAACAAGTATTTAAATAATATAATATATAAAGAAAGAAAGTTCTTGATCTAATTGATTTGATGATTTTATAGATATATTTGACATTAGAATTCTCTACATAAACATAACTTTAATTTTTTTGAGCCGTACGAGGAGAAAACTTCTTATACGTTTCTCGGGGGGGGAAGGTATTTTTTATCTACATCTATCCCAATGAGCCATTTATCGAATCGTTGCAATTGATGTTCGATCCCGAAGAGAAGGAAGAGCTCTTCGGAAAGTGGGGTTTTATGATCCGATAAAGAATCAAACCTATTTAAATGTTCCTGTTATTCTATATTTCCTTGAAAAAGGCGCTCAGCCTACAGGAACTGTTTATGATATTTCAAAGAAGGCGGGTGTTTTTATGGAACTTCCCCTTAATCACCAACCAAAATTCAATTAATCAAATATATATAACTAAGGTGTGGATGATTTGTATATAGTTTTGTATAATCTTTTCTCTGTTAGTTTTTTTCCTTTTCAATTTATATCATATTTCATTTATTATTTCTCCTATAGATATAGAATATCGTCTTTTATAACGATAAAAATCTATTTTATTGATTTTAGTTTATTGATGGAATCGGTAGAAAAAATCTCAAGAGAATAAACAATTTTGTCTTTTATTTTTGATATTATTGTCATGTCAATGGTTTTTTTTTCATTGGAATTCTATGAACAATAAAAAAAGTAAAGGGCTAAGCTTGCTTTTTTTACTTTTACTTATATCTTTTACTTATCTTATATTTATTGATATTAATTGAATAAACCTGGAGTTTTTTCTACTTCTTCTTTCATTTATTCGTCCGTCTACACCCTGTTCTTTTGTCTATATGTCGATTATTTATGTAATGCCAATCCAACAGAAATCCTGAATTTCATTTTAATATTATATTAAAATTAATAAAACAAAAATGGAATTGAAATTCAAATTGAAATAACTATTTCAATTTATAATTTTTTTTCCATTTATCCATTGTATTCTTTTCTCAACATTCATATTGACAATAGTCTATCAAATAAATATAATCCGATCGTGGATAAATGAATCTATTTATCTCCGTCCCATAGATTTGGTTTTATTTCAGTCAAATAAAGGATTCTTTGGATTTGCTGTGATACAAGAAGTCTTTTTGGTTTTGATTAAAATGATTAAAAAAATGATTCAAATAGAATAATGGATAGGATAACATAAGAGACAAGAATTAGTCTACAAAGATTTTTATTTTCATTGGATCTGTTCATTTTTATTATGTTCATAATTGATTATCAATTTTATATTTTTGTTTTGCCTTTTTTATTTTGATTGCACCGTGCAATTCAATCTATTTATTTATTAGGATTCCGATTGTATCTATACATTCTAATTATTTTAGTTCGGGTTGCTAACTCAACGGTAGAGTACTCGGCTTTTAAGTGCGGCTAGCATTTTTTACACATTTATATGAAGCAACGGATTCGTCTATACCATCGATAGAGTTTGTAAGACCGCGACTGATCCTGAAAGGAATGAATGGAAAAAGCAGCATGTCGTATCAATATGTCGTATCAATAGAGAATTCTGAGAATATTGCATTCTTACCGTATAGGCCCAAAACCTTGTTTAAATTGTTTGAATTCTTGACGGAGAACAAAATCCAATTGAAAAAGAAAAGAAATTTAAATTAAATTTAAAGTTGAGTCGAGTAAATAAATGGATAGAGCCCTACTATAGGTTCCAATTATAGGGAAAAAAAAGTAACGAGCTCCTGTTCTTAATTTTTGAACGATTAACCGATCTAATTAGACGTTAAAAATATATTAGTGCTTCATGCGGGAAAGGCCTTTCCCATAAGTGGATTATTTATTTTTTATGAGTCCTAACTATTAGCTATCTCCATCTCCATTATGCGGTGGAGATAAATGTGTAGAAGAAGGCAGTATATTGATAAAGAAATTTTTTTTTTTTTTTTTTTCAAAATCAAAAGAGCGATTGGATTGCAAAAATAAAGGATTTCTAACCATCTTGTTATCCTAGAATGAGCATAAATCAATTAGGTGAAAAAAGAGAGGATAGAGAGTCCCTTGATGGGTCTTACCTTTTTCGAGGTATACATTTTTTTTCTTACTATAATACCTTGTTTGGACTGTATCGTACTATGTATCATTTGATAACCCAATAAATCCCTTATCCTATTTTTGGTTCAAATCGAATTTCAAATGGAAGAATTTCAAGGATATTTAGAACTAAATAGATCTTGGAAACATGACCTCCTATACCCACTTATCTTTCGAGAGTATATTTATGCATTTGCTCATGATCATGGTTTAAATAGATCGAATTTGTTGGAAAAGGTAGGTTATGACAATACATATAGTTTACTAATTGTAAAACGTTTAATTTTTCGAATGTATCAACAGAATCATTTGATTATTTACGCTAATGATTCTAAGCAAAATCCAGTTTTTGGGTACAATAAGAATTTGTATTCTCAAACGATATCAGAGGGATTTGCAGTCATTGTGGAAATTCCATTTTCCCTAAGATTAGTATCTTCCTTAAAGGGGACAGAAATCGTAAAATATTATAATTTACGATCAATTCATTCAACATTTCCTTTTTTCGAGGACAAATTCCCACATTTAAATTATGTATCAGATGTACTAATACCCTACCCCATTCATCTGGAAATCTTAGTTCAAACCCTTCGCTACTGGTTAAAAGATGCCTCTTCTTTGCATTTATTACGACTTTTTCTTTACGAGTATTATAATTGGAATAGATTTCTTATTCCAAATAAATCTATTTTTTCAAAAAGTAATCCAAGATTCTTTTTCTTCCTGTATAATTCTCATGTTTGTGAATATGAATCCATCTTACTTTTTCTCCGAAACCAATCTTCTCATTTACGATTAACATCCTCTGGGGGCTTTTTTGAGCGAATATATTTCTATGGAAAAATAAAACATCCCATACAAGAAGTCTTTGCGAATGATTTTCAGATTAGCCTATGGTTCTTCCAGGATCTCGTCATGCATTATGTTAGATATCAAGGAAAATCCATTTTGGCATCAAAGGATACGCCTCTTTTGATCAATAAATGGAAATATTACCTTGTCCATTTATGGCAATGTCATTTTTATGTGTGGTCTCAAGCCGGAAGGATTTATATAAACCAATTACCCAAGCACGCCCTCGGCTTTTTGGGCTATATTTCAAGTATGCGAATAAATCTTTCAGCGGTACGGAGTCAAATGCTAGAAAATTCATTTCTAATAGATAATGCTATGAAGAAGATTGATACATTAGTTCCAATTAGTCCTCTGATTGGATCGTTGACTAAAATGAAATTTTGTAATATAG